CGAAGTTTTAAGAAATCTAATTTCAAGAATTATAATCTTTATACAAAATTTAATAGAGATTCGGGTTTTATAAGTTATTTGGAAGAACCAGATTTTCGTCGAGCCGTAATCAAAGGATCTATGCGCAGTCAAAGGCGTAAAATGGTTATTTGGGGACCGTCTCAAGGAAATCCCCATTCCCCTCTTTTTTTGGAAAAAATGGAAGATTTTCCTTTTCCTATATCCGACCTAATGAATCTTTTTTTTAATATTAGAGATTGGTTGGGTAAAAAGTCAGAATTTGAAATTTTAGATCAACAATTCCAAATAAAAAAAAACAACCAGGAAGACGCAATGGAATTCTGGGAAAACATTCCATATGCACAAAAAACAAGAAGTATTCTGTTACTAGCACAATCAATTTTTAGAAGGTATATTAAATTACCCTTATTGATAATAGCTAAGAATATTGGCCGTATTTTATTACGGCAATCTCCGGAATGGTATGAGGATTTCCAAGATTGGAATAGAGAAATTTATTTAAAGTGCAGCTATAATGGTCTTCAATTCTCCAAAACAGAATTTCCTAAAAATTGGTTAATAGAAGGTTTTCAGATCAAAATCTTATATCCTTTTCATTTGAAACCGTGGCACGGATCTAAGCTACGACTCTCTGATAGAGATCGAAAGCAACAAGATGATTTTGATTCTTGTTTTTTAACAGTTTTGGGAATGGAAACAGAATATCCTTTTGGTCCTCCTCGAAAAACACCTTCCTTTTTTGAACCCGTTTTTAAAGATATAGACTACAAAGTCGAAATAAGAAATTTTAATTTTAGAGTTCAAAGAGTTTTAAAAAAAATAACAAAGCAACAAGAAAAAGCATTTTTATTTTTAAAACAAATACTTTTAAAAGGAAAGAAAATTCCATTATTTATACCGAGAGAAATATATGAATCAAGTGAAACTCAAACAGAAAAGGATTCGATAATCAGCACTCAGATAATTCATGAATCATTTAGTCAAAATAAATCTAGAGATTATTCACAGGCAAAAGAAGAGATTAAACATAGAATTGATAGAAGAAACACAATCAGAAATCAAATAGAAATAATGAAAAAAAATAAAAAGAATAATCGAGAATCACCCCCAAAAATTTGGAAAATATTAAAAAGAAAAAATATTGAATTAATATTTCAATTTTGCATTGAAAAAATATACGTAGATATCTTTTTATGTATAATTAATATGCGCAGAATTTCTCTACAACTTTTTATGGAATCAACAAAAAAAATTCTTGAAAAATACATTGACAATAATGAAATAAATAAAGATAAAGAAAGAATTAATAAAAAAAAACAAAATAAAATTGACTTCATTTCGCCTATGACTATAAAAAAGGCTTTTGATAATCTTAGAAATAGTAAGCAGAAGCCACATATTTTTTTTGATTTATCTTACTTGTCACAAAAATATGTATTTTTTAAATTATCACAAACCCAAGTTATTAACTTCAATAAGTTAAGATCTATTCTTCAATATAATGGACCATCTTTTTTTCTTAAGAATGAAATAAAGGATTTTTTTGGAACACAAGGAATATTTGATTCCAAAGTAAGACATAACAAACTTTCAAATTATGAAAAGAATCCATGGAAAAACTGGTTAAGAAGTCATTATCAATATGATTTATCTCAGATTACATGGTCTACATTAGTCCCACAAAAATGGCGAAATCAAATAAATCAATGCCATATGTCTCAAAATGATGATTTAAAGAAAGGGTATTTCTATGAAAAAGACCCATTATTGGATTACAAAAAAAAACAAAATTGGAAAGTATATTTATTACCAAATAAAGAGGATAATTTTCAAAAAAACTATAGATATGATCTTTTCTCATATAAATATATGAATTCTGAAACTAAGAATAAGTCTGATATTTATAGATCATCATTAGAAACAATAAAGAAGCAAGAAAATTCCACCAAAAATAAAGAAACTTTTTTTAACATACTCAATAATATTCCTATCAAGAATTATCTAGAAAAAAGTGATATTATATATATGGAAAAAAATACAGATAGAAAATATTTGGGTTGGAAATTTAATACAAATATTCAGGTTGAACCTAATAAGGACCAAATAACAGAGAATTCTCATAATAATGGTCTTTTTTATCTTCCAATTAAATCAAATTCCAAAATCAATTATAAAAAGGTCTTTTTTGATTGGATGGGAATGAATGAAAAATTATTAATCTTAAATCACCTCATATCGAATCCTAAAGTTTTTTTATTTCCAGAGTTTTTAATACTTTATCATAAATATAAAGAGAAACCTTGGTTTATCCCAAGCAACTTACTTCTTTTTAATTTGAATATCAATCCAAATTTTAGTGAAAATCCAAATATCAAAGGAAAACAAGAGGCGGATGAATATTTTTTAAATTTTAGACCATCAAATTCAAAACAATATTTTGAATTAAAGAATCAAAACAATATTGAAGAATCTTTTTTAG